TATCTCAATTTCACCCTTTTAGATACTCTTTCAGACCCATTGCCGATACTAAGTAGCAGTCAAAAATTTGTATCCATTTTTCATGATATGATGCATGGATCAGATATATCATGGCCAATTCCTAAGAAGATTCTTCCACAATGGACTCTGATAAGTGAGATTTCGAGTCAATGTTTACGGAATCTTCTTCTGGCCGAAGAAATGATTCATCGAAATAATGAGTCACCCGTTCCATTGATATGGGCACATCTGAGATCAACAAATGCTCGGGAGTTCCTCTATTCAATCTTTTTCCTTCTTCTTGTTGCTGGATATCTCGTTCGTATACATCTTCTCTTTGTTTCCCGAGCCTCTAGTGAGTTACAGACAGAGTTAGAAAAGATCAAATCTTTGATGATTCCATCATACATGATGGAATTTAGAAAACTTCTGGATAGGTATCCTACATCTAAACTGAATTCTTTCTGGTTCAAGAATCTCTTTCTAGTTCTTCTGGAACAATTAGGAGATTCTCTGGAAGAAATACGGGGTTATACTTCTGGTGGCAACATGCTATTGGGTGGTGGTCCCGCTTATGGGATCAAATCAATACGTTCTAAGAAGAAATATTGGAAGATCAATCTCATCAATCTTGTAAGTATCATACCAAATCCCATCAATCAAGTCATTTTTTCGAGAAATACGAGACATCTAAGTCGTACAAGTAAAGAGATCTATTCATTGATAAGAAAAAGAAAAAACGTGAACGGTGATTGGATTGATGATAAAATAGAATTCTGGGTCGCGAACAGTGATTTGATTGATGATGAAGAAAGAGAATTCTTAGTTCAGTTCTCCGCCTTAACGACAGAAAAAAGGATTGATCAAATTATATTGAGTCTGACTCATAGTGATCATTTATCAAAGAATGACTCTGGTTATCAAATGATTGAACAACCGGGATCAATTTCCTTACGATACTTAGTTGACATTCATCAAAAGGATCTAATGAATTATAAGTTCAATAGATCCTGTTTAGCAGAAAGACGGATATTCCTTGCTCATTATCAGACAATCACTTATTCACAAACCTCGTGTGGGGTTAATAGTTTTCATTCCCCATCTCCTCATGGAAAACCCTTTTCGCTCCGCTTAGCCCTATCCCCTTCCAGGGGTATTTTAGTGATAGGTTCTATAGGAACGGGACGATCCTGTTTGGTCAAATCCCTAGCGACAAACTCCTATGTTCCTTTCATTACGGTATTTCCTAACAAGTTCCTGAATGACAAGCCTAAAGGTTATCTTATTGAGGATATCGATATTGATGATAGTGACGATATTGATGATGACCTTGATATTGATACGGAGCTGCTAACTATGACGAAGTATATGACGCCAAAAATAGACCAATTTGATATCACCCTTCAATTCGAATTAGCAAAAGCAATGTCTCCTTGCATAATATGGATTCCAAACATTCATGATCTGCATGTGAATGAGTCAAATTACTTATCCCTGGGTCTATTAGAGAACTATCTCTCCAGGGATTGTGAAAGATGTTCCACTGGAAAGATTCTTGTTATTGCTTCGACTCATATTCCCCAAAAAGTGGATCCCGCTCTAATAGCTCCGAATCAATTAAATACATGCATTAAGATACGAAGGCTTCTTCTTCCACAACAACGAAAGCACTTTTTCATTCTTTCATATACTAAGGGATTTTACTTGGAAAAGAAGATGTTCCATACGAACGGATTCGGGTCCATAACCATGGGTTCCAATGCGCGAGATCTTGTAGCATTTATCAATGAGGCCCTATCAATTAGTATTACACAGAAGAAATCCATTATAGAAACTCCTACAATTAGATCAGCTCTTCATCGAAAAACTTGGGATTTTCGATCCCAGATAAGATCGGTTCAGGATCATGGGATCCTTTTCTATCAGATAGGAAGGGCTGTTGCACAAAATGTACTTCTAAGTAATTGCCCCATAGATCCTATATCTATCTATATGAAGAAGAAATCATGTAAGGGAGGGGATTCTTATTTGTACAAATGGTACTTCGAACTTGGAACGAGCATGAAGAAATTAACGATACTTCTTTATCTTTTGAGTTGTTCTGCCGGATCGGTCGCTCAAGATCTTTGGTCTTCATCCAGACACGATGAAAAAAATTGGATCACTTCTTATGGATTCGTTGAGAATGATTCTGATCTAGTTCATGGCCTATTACTATTATTACTATTAGAAGTAGAAGTAGAAGTAGAAGGCGCTCCCGCTCTGGCGGGATCCTCACGGACAGAAAGAGATTGCAGTCAGTTTGATAATAATCGAGTGACATTACTTCTTCGGTCCGAACCAAAGAATCAGTTAGATATGATGCAAAATGGATCTTGTTCTATCGTTGATCAGAGATTTCTATATGAAAAATACGAATCGGAGTTTGAAGAAGGGGAAGGGGCCCTCGATCCGCAACAGATAGAGGAGGATTTATTCAATCACATAGTTTGGGCTCCTA